AAAATACAGAATTTAAAATTTTAGATTATATTGAAGAAGAAATAAAAGAAGTGGAGAAAAAAGAGAAGGACAAAAAAGAGGAGAACAAAAGAAAGGAGAAAGCGCGGATAGAAATAGCAGAAGCCTGGGATACCATCCCATTTGCTCAAGTAATAAGAGGTTCTATGTTAGTGACTCAATCAATTCTTAGAAAATATATTCTATTACCTTCGTTGATAATAGCTAAAAATATTGGCCGTATGTTATTATTGCAATTTCCTGAGTGGTCTGAGGATTTAAAGGAATGGAATAGAGAAATGCATGTTAAATGTACCTATAATGGTGTTCAATTATCAGAAACAGAATTTCCGAAAAATTGGTTAATAGATGGTATTCAGATAAAAATATTATTTCCTTTCTATTTGAAACCTTGGCACAAATCTAAACTACGAGCCTCTCATAGAGATATAATGAAAAAGAAAGGAAAAGGGCAAAAAGATGATTTTTGTTTTTTAACAGTTTGGGGAATGGAAGCTAACCTTCCTTTTGGGTCTCCCCGAAAACGTCCTTCTTTTTTTGAGCCCATTTTTAAGAAACTCGAAAAAAAAATTGGAAAATGGAAAAAGAAATATTTTCTCGTTCTAATATTTTTAAAAAAAAGAACAAAATTATTTCTAAGAGTTTCAAACGAAACAAAAAAATGGATTATCAAAAGCGTTCTATTTATAACAAAACTAAAAAAAGAACTTTCAAAAGTCAATCCAATTCTATTATTTAGATTGAGAGAAGTAGATGAATCAAGGAAAACTAACAAAGAAAAAGATTCTATAATTAATAATCAAATAATTCATGAATCATTTAGTTCAATTGGATCTACGAATTGGACAAATTATTCCCTAACAGAAAAAAAAATGAAAGATCTAACTGATAGAACAAGCACAATCCGAAATCAAATAGAAAGAATTACAAAAGATAAAAAAAAAGCAACTCCAGAAATAAATATTAGTCCTAACAATAGAAGTTATAATGTTAAAAAATTAGAATCACCCCAAAATATTTGGCCAATTTTAAAAAGAAGAACTGTTCGATTAATCCGTAAATTACATTTTTTTATCAATTTTTTCATTGAAAAAATATACATAGATATCTTTCTATCCATTATTAATATTCCCAGAACCAATACACAACTTTTTCTTAAATTAACAAAAAAAATGATTGATAAATACATTTACAATAATGAAACAAGTCACGAAAAAATTGATAAAACAAATCAAAAGAAAATTGACTTTATTTCCAATATAAAAAAGTCACTTTATAATATTACTAATAATAAAAATTCAGAGATTGTTTGTAACTTATCCTCCTTGTCACAAGCATATGTATTTTACAAATTATCACAAACACAAGTTATAAATTTGTATAAATTAAGATCTGTTCTTCAATATCACGGAACATCTTTTTTTCTTAAAACTGGAATAAAGAATTATTTTGGAACACAAGGCATATTTCATTCCGAATTAAATCATAATAAACTTATGAAGTCTGGAATTAATCAATGGAAAAATTGGTTAAGAGGTCATTATCAATACAATTTATCTCAGATTAGGTGGTCTAGATTAATACCACAAAAATGGCGAAATAGAGTCAAACAACGTCGTATGGCTCAAAAAAATAAGGATTTAAACAGATGGGATTCGTATGAAAAAGCCCGATTAATGCATTACAACAAACAAACTGATTATGGAGTCTATTCATTATCAAATAAAAAAGATAATTTTCAAAAATACTATAGATATGATCTTTTATCATATAAATCTATTAATTATGAAAATAAGAGGACCTCATATACTTATGGATCACCATTCCAAGGAAATAAGAATAAAGAAATTTCTTATAATTACAACACACATAAACACCAATTATTTGATATGCTGGGAGGTACCCCTATCAATAATTATCTAGGGGAGGGTGATATTTTGTATCTGGAGAAAAATCTGGATAGAAAATATTTGAATTGGCAAATTCTCAATTTTTGTTTTAGAAAAAAAGTAGATATTGAAACATGGATCGAGCTCGATACCAACAATAATAAAAATACTAAAACCGCCATTAATAATTATCAAATAATTGATAAAATTGATAAGATAGGTCTTTTTTATCTTACGATTCATCAAGATCAAGAAAGAAATCCACCCAATCAAAAAAGATTTGTTTTTGATTGGATGGGAATGAATGAAGAAATACTAAATCGTCCCATATCGAATCTGGAATTTTGGTTCTTCCCAGAATTTGTGCTACTTTATAATGTCTATAAAATGAAATCATGGGTTATACCAAGCAAATTACTTCTTTTAAATTTAAATGAAAATCTTAGTGAAAATCAAAACATCAATGGAAAGCAACAAAAGGATCTTTTTATTCCATCGAATGAAAAGAAATCTTTTGCATTAAAGAATCGAAATCAAGAAGAAAAAGAACCCGCAAGCGAAGGAGATCTTGGATCAGATGCACAAAAACAAAG